CCATGGCCAGGATGAAGCTTCGGTAATACTAAGTGGAGGTCCGAACTGACTGATGTTGAAAAATCAGCAGATGAGCTGTGGTTAGGGGTGAAATGCCAATCGAATTCGGAGCTAGCTGGTTCTCCCCGAAATGTGTTTAGGCGCAGCGGTTAGCGTTATAGCTTAGGGGTAAAGCACTGTTTCGGTGCGGGCTGGTAATTCGGTACCAAATCGACGCAAACTAAGAATACTAAGTGTATAGCTAACCAGTAAGACTATGGGGGATAAGCTCCATTGTCAAGAGGGAAACAGCCCAGATCACCAGCTAAGGCCCCTAAATAATTACTAAGTGGTAAAGGAGGTGGGAAGACTTAAACAACCAGGAGGTTTGCTTAGAAGCAGCAATCCTTTAAAGAGTGCGTAATAGCTCACTGGTCGAGTAATCCTGCGCCGAAAATGAACGGGACTAAGTAATTTGCCGAAGCTGTGAGATATTAAAATATCGGTAGGGGAGCGTTCTGTTATAGATTGAAGCGTTAGCGTAAGCGGGCGTGGACGAAGCAGAAGTGAGAATGTCGGCTTGAGTAGCGAAAACATGGGTGAGAATCCGATGCCCTGAAAACCTAAGGTTTCCTCCGGAAGGCTCGTCCGCGGGGGGTAAGTCAGGACCTAAGGCGAGGCTGAAAAGCGTAGTCGATGGACAATAGGTTAATATTCCTATACTATTCTTTATTGGTAACGAGGGACGAAGACAGCTAGACTAGCCAAATATTGGTTATTGGTTTAAGTGTACGAGGTGTTGATAAGTAGAGAAAATACTTTGAGCTGAGTCATGAATACGGAATAACGTGCGCGTTATATGAAGTAGTTGATGTTATACTTCCAAGAAAAGCTTGCACTGCCATAAATAAAGAATACCTGTACTCTAAACCGACACAGGTGGGTTGGTAGAGTATACCAAAGGGCGCGAGATAACTCTCTCTAAGGAACTCGGCAAAATAACCCTGTAACTTCGGGAGAAGGGGTACCTATTAGGTTGCAATAACAAGGTCCAAGCGACTGTTTACCAAAAACACAGGTCTCCGCTAAGTTGTAAGACAACGTATGGGGGCTGACGCCTGCCCAGTGCCGGAAGGTTAAAGAAGTTGGTTAGTTTTTTAACGACGCTGATAACTGAAGCCCCGGTGAACGGCGGCCGTAACTATAACGGTCCTAAGGTAGCGAAATTCCTTGTCGGGTAAGTTCCGACCCGCACGAAAGGCGTAACGATTTGGACACTGTCTCAGAGAGAGACTCGGTGAAATAGACTTGTCTGTGAAGATGCGGACTACCTGCACCAGGACAGAAAGACCCTATGAAGCTTTACTGTAACTTGAAATTGGCTTCGGGTTTTATTTGCGCAGCATAGGTGGGAGGCTTTGACGTTACTCTTACGGGAGTAATTGAGCCATCAGTGAGATACCACTCTAATAAAACTAGAATTCTAACCCTGTATCGTTAGCCGGTCAGGGGACAGTTTCAGGCGGGCAGTTTGACTGGGGCGGTCGCCTCCTAAAAGGTAACGGAGGCGTACAAAGGTTTCCTCAGATCGGTCAGAAATCGATTGAAGAGTGTAAAGGCATAAGGAAGCTTGACTGTGAGACCTACAAGTCGAACAGAGACGAAAGTCGGTCTTAGTGATCTGGCGATATTGAGTGGAAAAGTCGTCACTCAACGGATAAAAGTTACTCTAGGGATAACAGGCTGATCTCCCCCAAGAGTTCACATCGACGGGGAGGTTTGGCACCTCGATGTCGGCTCATCGCATCCTGGGGCGGTAGTACGTCCCAAGGGTTGGGCTGTTCGCCCATGAAAGCGGTACGTGAGCTGGGTTCAGAACGTCGTGAGACAGTTCGGTCCATATCCGGTGTAGGCGTTAGAGTATTGAGAGGATTCTTCTTTAGTACGAGAGGACCGAGAAGAACATACCGCTGGTGTACCAGTTATCATACCAATGGTAAACGCTGGGTAGCTACGTATGGAAAGGATAACCGCTGAAAGCATCTAAGTGGGAAGCCCACCTCAAGATGAGTACTCTTATTGTGAAAGCAAGTAAGATCACGGCAAGACTAGCCGTTACAGAACCGCTCTTTTAAGAACGGTTTGCAAATAGGCATCAAGTAGAAGTATAGTAATATATTAAGCTGAGATGTACTAATAGATCGAGGACTTGAACTTTTTTCTAGCTTTAAAAAATATTGTCTTGGTGTTTAAAGGATAGTGGAACCACATTGATCCATTTCGAACTCAATGGTGAAACGCTATAACAGTTACAATACTTAAGGAGGAGTCCTTTGGGAAGATAGCTTATGCCAGGACTTTTATATTTGAATTAGAGTTAAAAAAATAAAATAGTATCAAGAAATTTGAAAAACTATTACTTAGGGTTATATAATTTTTATTCAATGGAATACGCAATTATAGAAGCCAGTGGGCGTCAATTTTGGGTAGAACCTAAAAAATTTATTGAGTTTAATAGATT